CCTCCTGCGGAATTATCATCCATGTGCAAGCTGCTGCAACCGCCTACCAAAGCGAGGAGCGAAAGAAGAAGGCAGATAGGCATTTCCAAACCAAAGAGCCTAAAAAGAGCACGTAAGGCATGGAGTAAAAAAGAACCTTTGACCCTCTCCATAATAAGGTAGGGATCAAAGCCAATCAAATGAGACAAGAGACAAGTAGTAAAAACAAGGGTAGAAAGGAGAATCATAGAACGAATGAAAGGTGGAGACAAGGGGCGACGTATATTCATGAGGCATTTTTTTTCTTCATTCGCTCTGCTCCCCCCAAAAAAAAGAGAGACTTGTTGGAAATCGCCGGTTGGGTTTGTTTATCCAACCAAGAAAGGCATGGGGCTTTTGGGCATGGTAACTAAACACTTAGTTAGCGTTAGCTTTTTTTTTTTATTTCGCCAACTCAGGTCTTTTATTAACATACGATATTCTTTTGCCAACTCACAGGTGTAAGCGCTATAGTACAGTGTTTACTGGTGTGCTTTGGTGTAACCGGGGGGCTGGAACCAAAGAAAGACTGTACCCGGCGTCCCTTCCTCTCATCAGGCAGCTATCTCGAGCTCATTGAACACTATCCCAATCTCTAGAAAGAGTACCAGCGCTGACTCTTGCACCGCTGGAGCAACTTCTTCTCTCATCCTTCCTAAATGTTGCTCTTATACTTACTTAAGAACAAAAAGAATAGCTAGGTTTCCTTTTTCCCGAGGGGCACTGGCACTCTAATCTAAGACCTATACCTATCTTCGCTATCGCTCATGACTTCCGTCTTGTACGATATCGGTCATTGGAATCAAAGAAAAAGAACTTCAGAGTGGTCACTTCCCTCTTCTTATTACTTCAGACAATGCTTCCGGAGCTAGACGGAAACAGCCTTCTACCTTCAAATCTTTTCAAAAGCATTCGCTACCGGTGGTCAGAATTTTTTCCCATTCACATCTTTCTAAAAAAAAACTTCTACCTCGAGCACACGCAATGGAGCCCTGGGTTACCGAAAGCGATCAATCTTTCTTCTGGTGGGAGGGAGTCTTGTAAAGGGGGAGCCACTTGACTTACAGGAGAGGAGCGGCTGTGAAACGGCGATTCCCCCCTTTCCATTGAAGTAGGGAGGGCCTCCTTCCCCACCATTCCGGCCTATTATTGATAGGGATTTTACCGATGCTGAAGATAGCTTGCTTACCAAGCCGCCCACTTGAGAAGCTAGTCGCCAGGAAAGAAGCGAGGAGGAAGCGAAGCTGTCTACGAAGCTTTGCTTCTCCCCCTGTAGTCGTAATACTCGGCTTGTCGCTACTTTGATTCAAAAGGTAACCGACGGTTCCCGACTTTCTCCGCTTTCCGCAACCGTAACCACTTGTCATTCCGATTACTTCATCCATAAACCTTTTTTTTCTTTCAAAATAGCGATACGCTCTAAAAAAGTAAAGGAGAAGCTTCCATTCTAGAAGCGGTAGCTTCCCGCCTCCCTCGGGGTGAGAAGTTCCCTTCCCTTTTCTAAAATGCCTGAGGGGTCTGCTCAGCAAACGTACAAAGTGGACCGCAGTTTGGCCGACCCTCTTCTTCCCATTCGGGTTGGGTTGACCCAGAAGTACAGTAAGAAGGAATGGAACCACTGGAGAGTCGTCTTTGCCCAAGTGTGAACTGCAGACGACTGACTTTGGAAGCGGAACACGAACCTATTTCCGCTATTCCGGGTTCTTATTGAGCGTAGCGAAATCAAGGTTGATGATAAAGTCAGCGAAGTTTCCATGGTGTTCTACCTTTGCGTAGTCTCGGTCCACAGTGGAAGGCTCCGCACCTGAGCCTCGTTAGACTCAGCTGAAGTGTAAGGTGTAAGTGAAGAAAATAGAAGTCAAGCCTTACCTAAGCCTTAGCCTAGTCTATATCCACAGCTGACGCAACTCCGTACCGACGCCTCACTACTACTTTCATTTTTCAATTAATTAACGGCTAAGCGATTTCATAACCTGAGCTTTCCTTAACCAGCTGACCTTACTTCGTAACCTTAGCCTCCCTTTCTTTAGAGTTTTCTAGTTCGACTAAGTGACTTCCTCAACCTACTTTTTTGCTTACTGTAGCATAGGCCTTCGCCACTTCAAACGAAAGATATTCCCTCTTTTTTTTGAATTAGAAAGAGCGGGGTCTTACTTATTCAGGGGGGATGAAAGACAAATAAAGGGATCAGGGGGCTTTATGATCGGAGAAAGAGAAGGGGCGTGGTTGGTGTGTCACTGGGTCGGTGGGGGAACCCGTAGGAAGGGGGGACGACCCGCCGAATTCACATCAGAAATCGCCAACATGAACACAAACGAAATCTTGAATTGCGTATAGAAAGAAAACGAACCACTTCTATTCTCGGAGCTGAGGTATATGAAGAATGGCTTTTTGGTCCCTTTCGTCCAGTGGTTAGGACATCGTCTTTTCATGTCGAAGACACGGGTTCGATTCCCGTAAGGGATAGGTACTCATTCCCGGCCGCTTTCAGTTAGTGTTCATTGCTGAGTGATCGCTCGCTATCTGGCTGGAAAAGATGGTCCGGAAGCTTCCTCTCTCCCAGCAAGCAAGACGAGATCACCACTTCTCTCAGTAATGGACTTCCTTTACTTCGTAACCTTAGCCTTAGATGTCCTTTCATAGATTCTCGAACCTCCGACAGACAGAATCTCCATGCATGCGTTCTTTCTCTCCTCCCCTCAGCCATACATCCCTTTTTTGCTTTTGGCCCTTTTTGTTAGGCATTGAACCCCACCCCACGGAGCGGTGCTGAGTGGTGTCCTCCCCTCCCTAATACCTAAACAGAGTTCCGTCTATGGAGCCTAAAGCTTAAACCATGGCAGTAAGCAGTAAGTTGGCCTAGTCTCTCGCCCAGCCTTCGCCTTCTTCAGTGGCCAAGTTGAAGCGTTCAACGTCGGCCTACCACCTTTTTTTTTCAAGGTTGAGCTTGTTCAATTGAAGCTAATGCTATGCTGCCCTTCCCTTGTTCAAGAGAAAGCGAGGACTTTCTTTTAGCTACCGGCCCAAACAAAAGAGATTAGCCTCTTGATCGATCGATTGATTGGATCGAAGTACGAAGGGGTTGATTGAAGTCTGAGATCAGCCCAAGACTAAGGCCGAGCAACTAGCTGCTGCAGGATTGGACGTCTATCTATCTCACCACGCTCCCCTACTCCTATAAAGGCCGGCGGAAGGAATGCTCTGCTCATCTTTCTTACGGCTCGTTACCGCAGCGCTCGTTCACCCCTTCTGCTTCTTCCATTCAAAAAAAAGGTAGTCTTTCCTTGGTAAATAGCGTCTTGAAGTGAAGCGAAGGCATTATTGAAGGAAAGAAATGGCGGGTCGGTCAATTGCATTAGGTAGGAGATGCAGGACCTGTCTTAACCGCAAGTGCATTCGCTATTCGATTCCATCCTAAATCCCACCAATTCCAAAGTGTGTATCTCTTCTTTACTTTTAAGTGACAAGGGGGGTGACAAAGGGTATACTTTCTTCTCTATGTCGCCGTCTCATCAATGAGCGTAGATTAATAGCCAAGCCTACCCTTTTGTGCTTGTCAATCTGTATCCCATTCTTCAGGTATAGTTTTCTTTGATCACAGATCGACAGGTGATCCGTCCTTTCTCCCCCTTTCGTCATAAGGCGTGGTCTGACTCTGAGAAAAGAAATTCCTGTGTTTAGGTCCCTACTAAGCAGAATTCGTAAACTATGCAAAGGCTCTTTGAAGACTTTTTCCAAAGTTTTTAGCAAAAAAAGCAAAAACAATTCTCAACGCCCTTACGAGGTAGTGATGAGTTAAACTACTCGTGTTGGCATGGAAGTCAGCCCGGTAAACTGATTCCATTCTGCTACTAGGGTTCCAAACCTTCCCCTGAGCTCTAGAATCTAGAAATACCTTTTCAACTCAAGAAATGCTAAAGCTATTTAGAGTTGGTATTTCTAACTAAGTCGGAAGGAGGGCTTTGGGCAAAGAGCAACTCGAAAGTACTTTACTTCAGTCCCAGTACTGAAAGACGTGACTTCAGGAGTGGATTTCGGAAGGAAAGACTTCGTTTACTTCCTGCAAATTGCTTATGTAAGAACTAGTAGAAAGAAAGGGGGCCCTTGGGCCACTTGACTGTAAGGAAAGGAATTTGGAAAAAAAAAAAGAAGTAATTTCGTATATAAAGATATGGGTTTCCGGGCTTAGATCGAAATGGAATCCCCGAAAACCGGGGCTGGAGTATTAGACTTGTTCTGCTTCGATAGAGGCACTGTAACCGTAAGTGGAATAACAATCATTCGGCCGATTGCTCTTATCCTTCCTTCGCTGACACAGAAGAGAGAGAGCACTCCCCAAGCCAAGGATGAGTGCCAAAGAGAAGATGCGCAAGCTAGTCTATCAGAAGGAGAAAGCGAGGGAGTGAGATTTTAGGTTTCATTAGGGTAGACTGAAGACCAAGCCAATCTCGAAACAAAAAAGAAAACTTATTGCAACTACGAACGTGAACAGATGCTTTCTCATTAGACTATTTTAACCGATTGTTTATGTCGACCCTACGCTACGATTCTTCTTCTCTTATGAAATTTCGAGTTAGATGAACACTGCTCTGCTGCATGACGGAGTGATCTTTCCCTCTTATGAAAGCCGGTATCTCACTTTCGAAAGAGAGTCTCGACGTGGCGGTGTACACCTAGCTCCATAGCTGGGCTAGTCACTGGCTAGAGGGCGACCGACCTACCGGACCGGAGGCAGCCGAGAATGTTATGTAAAAAGGACCAAGGAGGATCCTATCCTAAAGGAGAAGGAGGAGGAGTAGGAGCTAGCTTTAGGGGCGGAATCGAATGATTACGAGATAAACAATGAGACAAAGGAGAGCACTTAGACAATTCACTTTGAGTACAGGGAAGTCTGCTGGTAGGAATTCCTCAGGGCGTATTACGGTTTTTCACCGAGGGGGTGGATCGAAGCGATTGCAGCGAAGAATTGATCTGAAACGAAGCACTTCGTCTATAGGCATTGTAGAAAGGATAGAATATGCGCCTAATCGTTCTTCTCGAATCGCTCCAGTACGATGGCCCGGGGGGGGGGTCCGCCAGAGAAAATGCAACACGATAGAAGAGTTCGCTCCGCCGCGTAAGATCCTCGAATCAAAATCAACCACGACTACCATCTGCGGTCCATTTTCGTTCTCTTCCCTGCCCGGGAAGGGGGATCAAAGAAAGGTAGCTTGCTTCTCTCCTGGACGGATGGCGACTTATGTAGTGGTCGGCCTTCCTACCAGAATGCCTTCTTGGTCGAAGAGCCCCTTTTTTACTAGTAAGGACGCAGGAAGCAAAAAAACTTGCGCGAAGGACGTTTTCTTCTCTGCCCTCTCCTCTCCAAAGGCCAAGGGAGAGACTGCATCCCTTTCCTTCGGTAGCTCTTTTGGTTTCCCAAGGATAGCGGTAGCTGGGGCAAAGCCCGCTTTCTTCGCTCCGCGAATGAGAGAGAAAGTCAGAGGAAAAAACACGTTCTCTCTTTGCGAGATCCGAAAGTGGAGAACGCATAGCATTCTATGGGTACATAGGATCAAACGTAAAGCAGCGCTCTCTTGGCAGAGTTTTAGGCGGCAAGAGACTTTAGGGCTTGTTGGAGCTTCTGAGCGTAACGAATCGAAGCCGAAGACGGATCAAGGTAGCTTGCCTGCCAAGCCGATAGGCGAAGGGCTGAAGGATGGAACGTGCAAAGTAGATCGTGCACCTGTCGTGTGACCCGTTGGTCCTAAGCAATGTCTTGCGCGAAGCGACCCACTTAGAAAAAGCCCCCCTTTATGTTAGGGGAGCACTAAAATGCAACTTCGATCGGATGCGGGTATCAAATCCCGCCGCTGAGATGTCCAGCGGATTCCTGGGCCTTGACGAATGGCCGGCCACCCTTTACGTTAGAAGAGCAAAAGGCCCAGGGCATAGCAGGATGAACCAATGTGAATGAGTGTAAGCTTCGTTGCCCGAACACGATTGGTGCTGACCACACTAGGTGCTACCGTGGTAGCAAGAGAGGCCAGGCGGTGACAATTGAGAGGTTGTCACTGAGCATTCCTAGTCACACGGGAAAAGAGGTCAAATGGCAAGGCAAGGCCATACGCCCGTTTGGCTCCTCGCGGAGTATAGCTCACATCCAAACATCTGATTGGGGAACGGGGCAACGCCCATGAAGCTCCGGCGGAAAGGGAAGGCCTGCCAGGCCGTATGCCCATGGGTGCAGGATTCTTCGAAAAAGCGCGGGCTGACTCGGAGACCTGGGACCCTGGCTTAGTAATGAATGAAGGGAAGCTCTTCGAGCTTTCTCCGCCAGCGGCTTATGTAGTGGTCGGCCTTATAAAGCTCGCTAAGCCTCGCTTCCCTCTCCCCTTCACTTATTAAGTGGAAAATAGTCGTCGGCATTCTATAAGCGACTTGACCGAGTCTACGAAGCTTTGCTTTTCTTGTAGTCGGCCCGTAATGCCTCCCTTCATTTGCTTGCCTCCTTTCAGCTCAGAATGCCTAATGCCTATTATTTAGTGCTAGAAGCTAACCGCCATAAGCTCACCCTTCGGGTCTCGCTTCCAGCGCAGGAGGCCACCAAGCATTCTGCCAGACGTCCCGGCCTGGGAGCCCCGTTCGCCTTTGGTACTTCAGTAGATCTTCTAAAATCAAAAGCGCTACTTCAGCCTTAACTACAACTACATTACGCAAGCCCCGCCGATACCTACCTATAGAGTCAAATTCAAATAAAAAAGTACCAGTGACGGCGACTTTCTAGGTTTATGGATTCAGTCAGCTAAACTCCATCAAACTCCTCAATCAATATCAACAAGATGTCGTGACCGCTTAGGCTTGGTTTACTTTGGTTTGAATGTAAACTAAAATAAGCGGCGTTTATTCAAACAAAGGGAACCGAAGGTTTCCTTGTTTAGTAGTACGAAAGTAGTTCTACTATTAAGATGTTTAATATTAATAATAAATATTCAGTGTTGTAGCTGTAGAACAGAATGACGTTCGCCCTTACTTTGACTTTCTGAGAAGGACTTAAGTAGCTAAGTTTCCAAAGGTGAACACCCCCCTGTCCTTTATAGTATAGTCGTAAAGGGCTTCTCAGAAAAGTAAGGAAGAAGGCATTCGAAAGGCCGACCACTATCTCATAGGCATTCTGGTGGTAAAACCGACGACTACACGGCTCTATACCAAGTCATGAGCGATAGCGAAGCCAAGCCGCCGTCTATAGGCGAAGGGACGAAAGCCCGACGAAGGCCTATGCTACAGTAAGCAAAAAAGTAGGTTGAGGAAGTCACTTAGCCGTATACTATACAAAGGGAAAGGCGTCGGTACGGAGTCACGTCAGCTGTGGATATAGACTAGGCTATAAGGAACGGAGTCTTAAACTATGGACCGAGACTACACTAAGGAACAAGGAAGCTTGACTGAGAAAAGAAGTCAAGGAACGAAGCAGCTTCTCTAATAGCCCCGTTGAATAGGCGGGCGAAGGCTTTTTGAAAAAGTCTTTTTTTTCTTGTAAATGCATTTTTTTCTATTTAGAGAGAGGGGGCTTCAAGTTCTTAGGAAGAGCCGTACGAGACAGCTCACGTACGGTTCGGGAGCCGAGCCCCTGCGCAGGGGCTTAGGTCAACACTTATATAATAGCCAGTCATCAATTGGAGGCGGGCAAGATGGTGATGAATTGCGATTGGTCTAAACCTTCGACTAGCGACTTATTGCGGCCTGCCCAGAATGCCCATACAGACTAAGACCTTATTCACACAGCGAAGAAAGGCCGAGTGGAAGGGGGCAGTCAGCTGGCTGCTTCTTTGCCATGCGCTTTGCTTCGCTTTATTTTTTAGAAGAAAGAGACCAAATGAGAGTGAAAGGCAAGGGCAAGCGATAGAAAGGATAGTCCCTCGCGCGAACTACTACTACTAGAAAATGGTGAGACCATTAGTGAAAGAAGGACCAAGGAGGATTCTATCCTAAAGGAGAAGGAGGAGGAGTAGGAGCTTGCCTTTAGGGGCGAAACCCATTCGAAAATACAAAAATGAACGAATTACTAGAGGCTGTCGTGCCTTTTGTGACAAGTTTACAAGAAGCTTTGAGCGGGAGACAGGGGGCGAACCCGCAGGTTCCCGATGCCCTACCTGAAGCCCCATCGCAGGGTCCCAATTTTCCTCTACCCAAACTAGTTGAGCAAGAAAGGGGGGAACCCTTTTTCATAAGAAGAAATGAAAGTCTAGAGGCCTCTATGCTCAATCGAATAAGAAAGCTCGAAAGGGAAAATTGCCTTTTTCTGCTTTCTAAAGAGAGGGGGGAGAATTGGTCAGAAGTAAAGAGGCAACTCGACAATTGTCCCTGTCAACGGGAATATAACCGATTACTCGAGTTCGAGAATAGGGATCTCCGGATCCGGGAGCTGCGACACTCTTGTTATTCTCAATTTATTCGACTTTTTACGGATCATCCTGCCTTGGCCGAAAATGCCGATTCCAACCCCCAAGAAGCCTTACTAGACTTTTTTGATGATAAACGCCATGAACTTGACCTAGAGGGCGGAACCCCGTTACTAAAAGACCAGAGAGAACTCTACTTTTTGGATCAACTTTCACACGATCTGAAAAAAAATGGAAGGAACTCTGTCTATATCAATATTATATTTGAGAGATAATAAAGGTAAGTATATATGAGATTGACGTGAGAAATGTTTGTTATACGTGCCTGAAGCTGCTATATTTGCTTTTTTGGCTATATTAGACGAGTGGAATGGATCGGACGGGAGAGGAATGGAAAGAAAGGGATCGCATTGGTATTGGTTAGGCAAATATCTCACCGAAAGGTGAGAGGGGTGCCGAGATCCTGGGGCAGCGGGATCTTCCCATCATGATCGACTAAAGGGAAAGTCGCAAAAGCAATATTGGTTCGAATCCAATTCATGATTCCAGTTCAGAATTCATTCAATCGAAGAAAAGAAGGAAGCATTACGAACAGATAGCCAAAGCAGACAGGGTGAGAAGATGTGACAACCAGAAGGAATCCTTTTCGCTTTCTCCAACAACGAATTCGAAAGTAAGCCAAATATTATAGACATCTATCATACTCGCTGTAAGGTATGAACGGGCAGCAGGGAATCGAGTGAATGACCTTAACGATCGTTTTAGAAGTAGCGCTTTACTAGCCTGACGACTCAAAGCAAGGTCGAAATCCATCCCTCTTTTTAAAACTGATTAATTAACGACCCACCAAGCAAGGGCACGTTGCGCGGTAGTAGCCAGTTCAAGGAAGTGAAACTAAGACAGGAAACTCCCCCTTTTTTTGACTTTTAAGTAAGTAAGACCCTGTCCTCTTCCCTTTCGACATCAAGATAATTGACGAAGGTGGTGCTTTGAACATTTTCGCTGAAGTCGAAAAGATAAAGATCTACCCGGTATACCAGCAATCCTTCTATGCGGATACCCCTTTTTTACTCTCAACCATTGCCGAGAAGAGAAAATGCTCAAGGTTCTATATATTCTTTCTTTATTCAATTCATTCCTATCCTTTTTGTTTTCAGTCCCGGGTTTCCTTTCCTCTCCAAGCCAATCGATCGCCTTCTTAGTTAACTGCGGAACCCGCCCTTTAGCCATCTATCTTTAGATACGGAGGGCTTATGAGTCACAGAATTTGAAGCCCAAAAAACAAGGTAAGAAAGGTGGGGAACAGCGGCCTCACACAAAAAGATTTGTCTAAGCAATCTCAAAGAGATTTTCAATAAGTCAATACCAAGATTTGCTTTCTGCGCCTACTGATGTGATGATAATTCAGAAGCTTTTTTGCAAAGAAGAAGGGCCCTGTTCCTATGGGTTCACGTGCTAAGGCTCCACTAAAAAATGCTCTTTTTCAAGAGAGAGGTTTAAGGCGCATTAATCACGCCTTGAAGGAGGGAAGTAGTGGAGTAGGAGAGGTAAAGATGGATGGGAATAGATAAGTAAGAGAGAGGGCGACACCAGCTAGCAGAACGGACGGAATGAGAAGAAATCCCCAGGATGGAAAGAAGCTTGAAAGAGAGAACCAGGAATGAAATAGCGAGACCAAACGAGCAAAAAGCCACGAAGGTTGGCGATAAGAGCGTAAGACTTTATGCGAGAGGGTAGAGCCCTTGATCCTTTCAAGAATGTAATTATCCTTAATATTAAGGAGCCAATTTAGAACCTTTATAGTAGATTAAAAGAAAGAACAGACTCATATGAAAGTTCCCCAGAAAAAATGGCTGTTGTTGAATCAGCTGTGAAATACGCTCTTGCTCACGAATCTGCTGTTCTAGCTCAGACCAGGCTATCTCCGAGAAAATAGGGGTCCCGAACGGGAGAAGAATAAGGCAGGCTGTCCTTTGACTAGTTTGTTGTTTTTTCTGGGGAATTTGCTTGTCAACGAAATTCCACTCATAAGTAGGTTCACATCGTGATCTAAGTTCCATTTCCCATCGAGAGGTTATGATACTGGTAAAGAGTCCTATCCTTCTCCTTGGGTTATGAAATAATTCAATAGCTCCGGGCTCCCTCACTGCATTCCAAGGCAAGCTCCTACTAGATCCTACTATTCCTGATATTCCTACTGGATTTGAGCAACTCGAGTATGAACACTGTATCGCTATGCCCCTCGCTTAGCCCCGCTCTTTGGTTTAGGATGGATCCGGACTGGACTAAGCTTGAAGATCTAATTACGGACTGGAAGCGAAAATACCGTAAAAATGGCTTCTTTCTTCGAGGACTCTTTTGTAATAGCTTGATGAGCCGAACCAACAAGAGATATTACGTTCTACCCTCTGCTTCGAGCCCGGCCGAGAGTGAGCTTCCCGATAGTCTCTTCCTTCCTAGAAATAGAACTCTAACTATCAAACCCGTCCCGTCTCCTTACTCGAGATATCTGAGATAGCTCCGTAAACTAATAACTTATAATAGACGAGCCCATTATCCTTATGTTCCGAACTTGCTTCTTGGTACAAGGGGAGGGGCGAAGAATTCTAGTTATAGTTCTTCTTCTGCCTAATCTTTAGTACCGCTTTGAGATTGAATCTTTAGAACCATGTGCCTAAGAGGGCGAGGACCTTTATAGCCATAATTCTTCCCCCGGTTCTACCTCCTTCTGCAATAGTGATCTATCCCGTCAATCCCACCCGCGAGCTATCCATTCTAACCTGTCTTTGCCTAGCAAGATACGTCTAGTTCTCCCTCCGCTTGCCTATCTCAGTAGGAAATTGGAACAGTCTCCGATTTCAAAGAAAAAGCTGAGGCGAGAGCTATACCTTCTGGAACCGGAGCAATAACTGCTATAAAGTAAGGAGATGCGCAGGAACGATCCCTAAAGCAAAGACTCGGAATGCTCCACGACTAAGTATACCCATTCAGACTCGCTTTTGTTCAATTATAAAAAAATAAGCACTTTGATGAAGATTTATAGCATCATTCAAGTAAATACAGATTAAGATCGTAGAAACATGAGCTTGTGATATAGCTACACCTAATTCCAGACCGGTTAATGCAAGAACTATAAATAAAGGACCAAGATCCCCTATGAAATAGAAAAGATCATTCATACATAGCATAGTCCAAGCGAACCCACTTAAAATCTTTACTGAACTATGACCGGCCATCATATTAGCAAATAAACGTATTCCTGAGCTTAATGCTCGAAAACAATAAGGGATTAGCTCAAGGAGTACTAAAAAAGGTGCTAATGGCAGTGGGACTCCCGCAGGTAATAAGAAGCTTAAAAAATGAAGCCCATTTTTTTGAAATCCCACTATAGTAATGCCAATAAAAATCGAAAATGAGAGACCCAAAGTAATGAGAAAATGACTTGTAACTGTGAAGCTATAAGGTATCATACCCTGGGGATTACAAAATAACGAAAAAGTAAAAGTGACCGAGATGCGAGGGGAAAACTTTTGTTTAACATTTCCGGAAAGACCACCTATTTGTTCGTTTACCGGGTTCAGCACGAAATCATAAATAAGCTCTACCAAGGATTGCCAAGCATTTGGTACTGAGTTTCCTCCTCCCTTTTTAGTAACAAAATAAACCAAAAGTAGGACCAAACTGAGAGTTAGTAGCATAAACAAAGATGGATTTGTGAATGAGAAATATAAGTTTCCTATTTTCATAGGAATCAATGGAATTATTTCAAATTGTTCAAGTGGGCTGTGGATGATAAATTTCTCTAGATGCACTGCCGCTTCACCCGCTACTCCGTTTTGATCCAAATCGTTCCATAGGTAGTCAAGAAAGCGCATATGGTCGCTTTGGCCATGTAAAAGGTGGGCCACTTCCCCAACTTCTTGGGCACTCTTGTTAGGCATCAACTCTCCTAATTTATGCCCTATCTCAGAGTGAAGCTCCGCTATACGTTCACTGGAAGGGTTAAGGCCTGGAAGGCCCTCGTCCTCAAAAATATCCCTATCAGTATCGGACGATTGCGGCGCCGCCTCATTACTAGTAGTTGTGGATTGAGGAGCCGAATCGTTACTAGTTGTTTCAGTATCGGACGATTGAGGAGAAGTTGTCGCGGACGGAGCACTGGCATTGAGACTTTCTTCATCAAAGGAAAAGATAGGTGTCTTTTTTGGGGTCATATTGATTGATTGAGACAAAAAGATTCCCTCAATACAGCTTAACTCCGTCAAGCCTGTAGGAGTAGTGAAGAAGTCTAGATTTAGTTGGTTGTTGACCAACGGAAAGCATGGGATCAAAAAAGGCAGAATTTCTTTTCTCAAAAAAATCTCTTTCTTTTTTTTCCCCAACGACAAAGGAACTTACGGGCGGGGCATTTTCGGGGGCTAGCCCGCTTCCCATTACTCAATAGGGCAATTCCTCGCACATAATTAAGGGAGCCATTGAAAGGTGACTAAAACACCAGAAACGGGGACTACCCGAGCTAATGATAGAGGCAAGAACACTTTCCGGCCAAGTCCCATTAATTGATCATAACGATATCGTGGAAATGCTGCACGGACCCATATATATAGGAACAGAAAAAGAATCACCTTGATACTAAACCAGATCGAGCCCGGGATCTTCTTGGAAATGGGAAGATCTAGGATAGGCGGCCAACCTCCTGGAGAGAGCGATGTGCATAGACCAGGTGAGTAGGGATGCAGCTCCGTGGACCGCTCGTCGGGCCTGATAGGTGGTGGTATCACACCCTTCTCAAAGGAACCGTACGTGACACTCTCGCGTCATACGGCTCCGTCCCGGAAGCAGGACCTTCCCTTTCCTTTGACCAACGGGCCCCCAAACCTTTATGATTTCGTGCCGAACCGGGTCTCCATCTTCGAACTTCCCGTTCGATGAGACCCCAGGTCTCGCTGTTTCCGTTTTCTAGGTCACGCCTTAACCTCGTTAGAAAGCGGAGTTGGCTAGCTGCCGGCATATCTTTTACGTCACCGGCCACATAGTCCGCAGCGTCTTTCACTGCATCGCATTTGCCGGGGCTGAATCCCCTTTCTTGAGCGATCGCCTTCGCTCGTTGGCAGAACGCCTTGATGCGTGCGTCTAGTTTGTTGGGGTGACACTCCGCCTCTTTATACTCTTAGGAGGCGAGAAACTCCCGTTCCCTTCTCCTTCCTTACTCTTCCGAGGATGGTTCAGGGGGAGCCGGTTCCGCCTCCGGCTGAGGAGGGAAATTTCAATCGATAGGCGGTAGCTTCGACGAGCTGGGACGTGGAAGTGAAAACCCTAAACTTGAAACCCTACCCTTCTTTGCTACTCACTATCTAAGGAGCAAATCCGAAGTCGGTTCTCAAGGCCCGGAAGCTCGGGGATTGAATACCCCTATGTTCCAAGTGACTAGCTTGGCTGGTGATGCGTTCACCCACTTGCACGCTTCCTTGCAAGCACGAAATCCTTAGTTCGCCCGCTACCACACGGGCCGGTGTACTCTTATCGCTAACCCCGAGAGAGGCTATACTCTAAGAGCCAACCGACTCATTATCCCTGGACGCAAGGATTAAGAAATAGCAATGTATCAGGGGCTGAGCGTACCTTCCGCTCAGGAACAAGAAATGGAGCTATTAAGTTAAGGTGCCGCTTTCCTTTTTCTAGCCCTTCTTTGGGTTCCCTATCGATGCGTGTATGCCTTCGCTTGCAAGCAAGCGAAGTGGAATCACAAGAAATTTTCATACAACTAGGCCTAATTCCATCGATGAATCATTCGAGAACGAATTTAGCGAGACTAATCTAATCTTATTCAACCTTAGATGGGAATTAGGGCGAAGCCTGGGGCGGTCTCTGCCTTCTTAACACGCGGCACACCAACTTGAAGTCTGATTTGAAAATCTCTCTCTACCTTCACAAAACTTCTCGCGCCCTTCTCGTAGTTTTGACTTGCTCTTAGGCTACCGTTGACCGGCTTCGCGAGACCATTTCGGTCTACACACACATGGCTAAGCGCTATTGGGCGGAGCTTTCTCAATCCAAGCTAACTAATAGAAGAAAAGAGAAGAAAGGAAGATCTTATAAGGGACTCACCCCATCTTTACATAAGCAATTTCTTGAACGGAAAAAATAGATGCTTTCATGGACTACTTTGACTTTAGGGATTTGCTTCATCATTAGCTAAAGAAGAGAGACAAGGGGGAAGCTCAGTCTAATTGTCCGAAGTGATTCTTTCTTGATTGGATGCCAGCTTTCTCTTAATTCCTATCGTGCACTTACATACAAATCTATAGGTAGTTCATCTCCTTCTAAGAAAAATATCCAAAGTTTTCATTTTTGATCGAATTCCGTCTAGTAAGCCTCGAGATCTTACAGATGCTGTTGAGAATCGTCATTAACCAATCATGTATCGGACGCACCATCCCTTGAAGTAAGTAAAGGGCGCAAAGATGCGGATTTGACCCGCACCCCCTTTCTTTTTCTTTGTTTAGTGGAGATCTACTCCTATGCTAAGTGTCTTTGTTGTGTTTGCATGTATCACTAGTAGTCTTCAATGCTTCCGTTGTTCACTTTGTAATGTTGTGTTTAGTTGTGTGGCTGGTCTATGTGTGTGTAAGCTTCCTATTTGATGTATTCCCATGTAACGGCTATTAATGAAAAAAATCACGCTCTGTAGGATTTGAACCTACGACATCGGGTTTTGGAGACCCACGTTCTACCGAACTGAACTAAGAGCGCTTTCTTATCACAGTAGATACGACTGTAAAGAAAAAGGATTCTTTTTGTACCCCCAATACATCTTGCATGCATATAGTCTCATAAAATGAAAATCTGTATGTCCAATTTGAATCGACCTCAATGGATCCCTCGTTACTGCCCAGAGGAGAAGAATAGGTAGGGATGACAGGATTTGAACCCGTGACATTTTTTACCCAAAACAAAGGCGCTACCAAACTGCGCTACATCCCTTTCCATTGGTCTACAACAGTGTCATTGTAGAGAATCCCTGCCCACCACTCTCCCTGTAGGTCGAGCCTCCTTTTCAGTCGCCCTCTACATCGTTATTTTTTCCATAGATATCTAATTTATCTTGCCATTTCTTCTTTTTTGGTCTTTATTGATTTATATACTCATCATCATCCCGCCGCTCCTACCAACGCTTACTTACAACTAAGCAAAAAAAAGGGTTCTAAATAAGAAGCCCTTTGAATAAGCGAGGCTTTCCCGATAGAAAGATTTGCATGCAACAGAGATCCCAATTCCGTGTATCCGGTTAAGCAAGCCCTGCCCGCCAGCTTCCACCCAGACAAAAAAGGTGAGCGCCTCGCGCGAAAGGTTGCTTTACTAAGTAAGATAAGGCAAGAAGCAAGGGCGTAGCAGCTGCGCGAAAGCCGTTGCGCCTTAGCGCATCCCTTTTCTTGCTCGTTAGCGCTGTTTGTTGATTTTAGAAAGAAGGGGCGGAGCTTGAAGAAGCGAAGCGAGCCTAGAGTAGCAGCCTCTTACGTTTTTTCAGGCCCCTTTGATATCTTATTAGTCAAGCGCTAGCGCCCCTTTA